ATCAAGTTTTAATTTTAAGGAACTTTCATTATTTTCTAAAGAAGACGAAATGAATTTAGAAAATCAAATAACAAATTTAAAATTTGTATTCAATGGAGTTTTAACGGATCCTAACAATAAAACAATTATAAAAAAATCGAATGGAATAAAAGAAATAAGTAAACAAGTTCCTCGATGGTCGTACAAATTAATCGACGATTTAGAACAACAAGAAGGAGAAAATGAAGAGAGCGTAGGAGAAGATCATGGGATTCGTTCACGAAAAGCCAAACGTGTAATAATCTTTACTGATAATCAACAAAATACAGATAGTGATAATAATACCAAAGACAGAACTAATCCTGATCAAGCTGACGAAGTGGCTTTAATACGTTATTCACAACAATCGGACTTTCGTCGAAACCTAATAAAGGGTTCAATGCGAAACCAACGACGTAAAACAGTTATTTGGAAACTGTTTCAAGCAAATACGCATTCTCCTCTTTTTTTGGACAGGCTGGACAATTCTCTTTTTTTTTCTTTTGATATTTCTGAACTGATGAAAATAATATTTCGAAATTGGATGTGTAAAAACAAAGAATTCACGATTTTCGATTCTACTTATAACGGGGAAAAAACAAACAAAAATGAGAAAAAAGAAAAGGACAAAAGAGACGAAGACAAAAGAGAAGAAAAAACCCAAATAGAAATAGCTGAAGCTTGGGATAGCATTGTGTTCGCTCAAGTAATAAGAGGTTGTGTTTTAGTAACCCAATCACTTCTTCGAAAATATATTCTATTACCTTCATTAATAATAGCTAAAAATATTATTCGTATACTATTTTTTCAAATTCCTGAATGGTCCGAGGATTTAACGGATTGGAATAGAGAAATGCATGTTAAATGCACCTATAATGGAGTTCAATTATCAGAAAAAGAATTCCCGAAAAACTGGTTAACGGACGGTATTCAAATAAAAATCCTATTTCCTTTTCGTTTAAAACCTTGGCACAGATCGAAGTCAAAATCCTCTCATATTCTTAACGATGTAAGGAAAAGGAAAAATCAAAAAAACGATTTTTGTTTTTTAACAGTTTGGGGAATGGAAGCCGAACGGCCCTTTGGTTCTCCTCGAAAACGATTTTCCCTTTTTGACCCGATTTTTAAAAAACTCGAAAAAAAAATTAGAAAGTTGAAAAAGAATTTTTTTTTAGTTATAAAAACTTTAAACGAAAAAAGGAAAGTTTTTCTCAATTTATCCAAAGAAAAAAAAACTTGGTTCATCCAAAATCTTCTATTTCTAAAAGAAATAATAAACAAATTTTTTAAATCAAAAAGAAACCTAATTTTCTTATTTTGGTTTAGAGAAGTCTATGAATTAAATGAAACTAAAAAAGAAACGGAGTCGATAATCAATAATCGGACAATTCAAAAATCGTCTCCAAAAATTAAATTTATAGATTGGACAAATTATTCACTGATAGAAAAAAAAATGAAAGATATGACGGCTAGAACAAACGCAATCTTAAATCAAATAGACAAAATTAGAAAAGAAAAGACAAAAAAAATTAGAAGCTCCGAACTGAATATTCGACCTAACAAAATAAACTATAATGCTAAAAGATTCCAATCATCAAAAAAACATTTACAAATATTAAAAAAAAGAAATGCTCGCTTGATTCGTAAATCCTATTTTTTTATAAGAATTTTGATTGAAAGGCTATACATAGATATCTTTAGAGTTATCATTAATATTCCGAGAATCAATGCACAACTTTTTCTTCAATCAACAAGGAAAATTATTCCTAAATACATTTACAATAACAAAGAAAATCAGAAAAGAATTGATAAAACAAATCGAAATCGAATTCATTTTATTTCGATTATAAAAAAGTCACATAATAAAAGGAATATTAGTCTTATAAATAATAATAATAAAAACAATTCAAAAATTTCTTCTGACAGATCCTCCTTGTCACAAGCATATGTATTTTACAAATTATCACAAATACAAATTATTAATTTATATAAGTTAAAATCTGTCCTTCAATATCATGGAACATCCCTATTTCTTAAGACTGAAATAAAAGATTATTTTTGGGACCAAGGGCTATTTCATCCCGAATTAAAAAAGAAAATTTTTCTAAATTCTGCAACGAGTCAATGGAAAAAATGGTTAAGGAGTCCTTATCAATATAAATACAATTTTTATCAGATTAGATGGTATAGATTAATATGGCAAACTAAAATTAATCAAGGCTGTATGGTTCAAAAAAAATCTTTACCAAAATGGAATTTATATGAAAAAGACCAATTCAAATCATTAATTCAGTACAAAAAACAAAATAATTTTGAAGCAGACCCATTATCAAAGCAAAAAGAAAAAGAGAATTTGAAAAAAAACTTTCGATATAATCTTTTATCATATAAATATATTAATCATCATGATCAGAAAGACTCATATATTTATAGATCCCTATTAAAAGGAAATAAAAAGATTTCTTATAATTATAACCCAAATACAAGCAAATTTTTGGATATGTTAGGTAGTATTCTTATCAATAATTCTCTAACAGAAGATGATATTATCGATATGGAGAAAACCCCAGCTAGAAAATATGTTGATTGGAGAATTCTTAATTTTTGTCTTAGAAAGAAAGTCCATATTGCGTACTGGATCGATACTGGAACCAAACATAAAAAAAATAATAAAACGGATCAAATGACCGATAAAATTGATAAGAAAAATCATTTTTTTCGTAAGTTTCGCAAAGATCAAGAAACTAATTCATCTAAAAAAAAAAAAAATCTTTTTGATTGGATGGGAATGAATGACGAAATATTAAACGATCCTAGATCAAATTTAGAACTTTGGTTCTTTCAAAAATTTGTCATATTGTACAAAATATATAAGATAAAACCCTGGGCAATACCAATCCAATTACTTCTTTTCAATTTTCATAGAAATGACAATATTAGTGAAAATAAAAAAATCAACAACAAGCAAAATGTCAATCTTTTTATATCTCTTGAAAAAAAATCTATTAAATTTGAAAATAGAACGCATGAGGAAAACGAATCGGAGGACCGAGCGGATCTTCGATCAGTTTTCGCCAATCAAGAAAAAGATATTGAAGAAGATTATGGGGAATCGGACAGGAAAAACCGTAGAAAGAAAAAACAATACAAAAGTAATACGGAAGCGGAACTCGATTTCTTCCTAAAAAGGTATTTATGTTTTCAATTAAGATGGGATGATTCTTTAAATCAAAAAATAATCAATAATATCAAAGTATATTGTCTCCTGCTTAGACTGACAAATCCACGAGAAATTATTATATCCTCTATTAAAAGGGAAGAAATAAGTCTGGATATTCTGATGATTCAGAAGGATTTAACGCTGACCGAATTGATGAAAAAAGGACTATTGATTATCGAACCGTTGCGTCTGTCGGTAAAAAATGATGGACAATTTATTATGTACCAAATTCTAGGTATTTTATTGGTTCATAAGAGCAAAGAACAAATTAAGCAAAAATACAGGGAAAAGAGCTATGCTGATAAAAAGAATTCTACCAACTTTATTGAAAGACATCAAAATCGAATTCGAAATAGAGACAAAAATAATTATGATTTACTTGTTCCTGAAAACATTTTATCGCCGAAACGGCGTAGAGAATTAAGAATTCTAATTTCTTTCACTTCACAACCAAAAAATAGAAATAATATTCATATAAACAGATACATTTTGAATGATAATAACATAAAACACTGTAGCTACGGGTTTGATAAAAGCAAAGATTGTGATAGATATAAAAATCGCCTACTAAGTAAATTAAAACTTTTTCTTTGGCCCAATTATCGATTAGAAGATTTAGCTTGTATGAATCGATATTGGTTTGATACTAACAACGCCAGCCAATTCGGTATGGTAAGGATACATATATATCCACAATTAAAAATTCGGTAAGGGTGCATTTTTGATGTATATATCATAACGTTCTGATCTAATATAAGAAAAGAGAGAAGTGGACACATGTATTTTTTACATTCCCTATTCTGGTCTGATATATGTACGTATCAAGTCGATTTTTAAATTCATTAATTCATTTTTTTTTAGGTATCAATTTTTCGCTTTTGTAAGAAAAGAAATATACTATCTTTTTTTCTCTCTAGTCGAATAAAAGAAAATTGGATTTATTAATAATAAATTTGATTTAACAAAAGCAGGAATTACTAATGAAGTAAAGATTATTGTGTATATAAAATTTAAATACACTGAAATTATTATATTATTTAGCTATTATATTAATATATTCTATATTCCTATTCTATATTCCAATTCCATTTTAATTACATTTTCCATTCTTTTTATTATTACTGATCAAGAAAAATATCTTCATTTAATATTTAATAAAAGAGGGGTTTTCATTTTATGGTAAAAAATTCATTCATCCCAGTTATTTCACAAGAATTAAAAGAAGAAAATAAAGGATCTATTGAATTTCAAATACTAAATTTCACTAATAAGATACAAAGACTTACCTCACATTTGGAATTGCATAGAAAAGACTATTTATCTCAGAGGGGTTTACGAAAAATTCTAGGAAAACGACAACGACTGCTATCTTATTTTGCAAAGAAGAATAGAGTACGTTACAAAGAATTAATTAATCGGTTGGATATTCGGGAATCAAAAACTAAAAACTAGTTAATTTTTTTTTTATTTAATTATTTGATTTATTAGATCTTGGATTTTGATGAACTTTTTTTTTTCGTTTTCATTAATTCATGGAAGAATGAATCGAGGAAACCTCTATGAATGTACCAACTACAAGAAAAGATCTTATGATAGTCAACATGGGTCCCCACCACCCATCAATGCACGGTGTTCTTCGACTTATCCTTACTCTAGACGGTGAAAATGTTATTGACTGTGAGCCAATATTAGGTTATTTACACAGAGGAATGGAAAAAATTGCGGAAAACCGAACAATTATACAGTATTTGCCTTATGTAACACGTTGGGATTATTTAGCTACTATGTTCACAGAAGCAATAACAATAAATGGTCCAGAGCATTTAGGAAATATTCAGGTACCTAAAAGAGCTAGCTATATCAGAGTAATTATGTTGGAGTTGAGTCGTATAGCTTCTCATCTATTATGGCTTGGACCTTTTATGGCGGATATCGGTGCACAAACTCCGTTCTTCTATATTTTTAGAGAAAGAGAATTAGTATATGATTTATTTGAAGCTGCCACTGGGATGAGAATGATGCATAATTATTTTCGTATCGGGGGGGTAGGGGCTGATTTACCTCACGGATGGATAGATAAATGTTTGGATTTTTGCGATTATTTTTTACAAAAAGTTGCTGAATATCAAAAACTTATTACGCGAAATCCTATTTTTTTAGAACGAGTTGAGGGAATAGGTATTGTTGCTGCAGAGGAAGCAATCAATTGGGGTTTATCAGGACCAATGTTACGAGCTTCTGGAATACAATGGGATCTCCGTAAGGTTGATCATTATGAGTCTTACGAAGAATTTGATTGGGAAGTCCAGTGGCAAAAAGAAGGAGATTCGCTGGCTCGTTATTTAGTCCGAATTGGTGAAATGACAGAATCCATAAAAATTCTTCAACAGGCTTTGGAAGGAATTCCAGGGGGACCCTACGAAAATCTAGAAGTTAGATGTTTTGATAACGAAAAGGGTCCAGAATGGAATGATTTTGAATATCGATTCATTAGTAAAAAAACTTCTCCTACTTTTGAATTGCCGAAACAAGAACTTTATGTAAGAGTCGAAGCCCCAAAGGGAGAATTGGGCATTTTTCTGATCGGGGATCAGAGCAGTTTTCCGTGGAGATGGAAAATTCGCCCGCCGGGTTTTATCAATTTGCAAATTCTCCCTCAACTAGTTAAAAGAATGAAATTGGCTGATATTATGACAATACTAGGTAGTATAGATATCATTATGGGAGAAGTTGATCGTTGAAATGATAATTGATACACCGGAAGTCATTAATACGAGAGAAGTACAAGCTATCAACTCTTTTTCCAGATTAGACTCCATCAACGAGATCTATGAAATTATATGGATGCTTGTTCCTATTTTGACTCTTGTACTGGTAATCACACTAGGCATACTAGTAATTGTGTGGTTAGAAAGAGAAATATCCGCAGGAATACAACAACGTATTGGACCTGAATATGCCGGTCCTTTTGGAGTTCTTCAAGCGTTAGCCGATGGAACAAAATTACTTTTCAAAGAGAATCTTTTTCCCTCGAGGGGGGATACTCGGTTATTCAGTATCGGGCCATCTATAGCAGTCATATCAACTTTATTAAGCTATGCAGTAGTTCCTTTTGGATATCATTTTGTTTTAGCTGATCTAAAAATTGGTGTTTTTTTATGGATTGCCATTTCAAGCATTGTTCCCATCGGTCTTCTTATGTCAGGTTATGGATCAAATAATAAATATTCTTTTGTAGGTGGTCTTCGAGCTACTGCTCAATCTATTAGTTATGAAATACCCTTAACTCTCTGTGTATTATCCATATCTCTACGTGCGATTCGTTGAAAGATAAACTTTTTTGTAAGAAAATTTAAGAACAGAAAAAGGCAAAATGAAATGAATTGACTATATTTCCTTTTTTTTGGTTCATAAACGAAATTGGATAGTTATATGAGTGAAATAAAACAGCTTGCACTTTTGGCGTAAAAAATGGAGACTCATTTCCTATGTACAAGAGTAAAGCAGAACTAAACATAATAAGACGAAAGCGGTTGCCCCAAGATTGGTTGATTATTCATCCTGGCTTGAAGCGGGTTCAAGATCAACTTTATTGAGTTTTCACTATCATTTATCTGTATTACCATAATGCTAACTAGCGAGTAATTGAGCAAAAATAAGTGGATGGTTAGGAACACCAAGATACACAAAGGATTGGTAATAGAGATTTTCAAAATTATAAAAAAATAATAGAAAGATATTTCGACAAAGATATTTCAACATAATAATATAAAAAGAATATTAATTGGGGCTTTTAATTCGTAGAAATGATCAGGCAGTACTCCCCAGAACATAATTCCGATTCAGAGTATCCTCCCGCCCACTGATTAAAGAAATGACTATCAGGAACGAAATAATCCTTTTCTTTCTTTTTTTTTTATTATTATTTTCATTTTTTTTTTTTGACCCCTTCCCCTTTTTCAGAAAGAAGAATAGGAGCGAAACAAAGAATATAATATGTTTACAATAGAAAAAAGAGATCCTTTTTCTTTATTTGATTTTTCCTATATCCATATTTATGTTTATGGAATATTTATGTTTATGGAAATCAAATTCGTATCATAATGCATAAACTAAGGAAATGTCTAATTCTTTTTCGTAATCAAAAAAAAAAAAAAGACAGGGTGAAATAGCTATTGCTATTTCTACAAGGAATATTTTATTGAATATTTTATTGAAGTATAAGTTATTACCCAAAAAAGAAAAATTTCAATTCTTAAAGGATGAGATCAATTCAGAAGTACTTTTTTATTTTTAGTATTATAACAGATAGAATTGCATTGGTCGAATTAGGGAACGTTCGATCCATTTTTATCGTGTTTATCGGCTAAATCCGATAAATATATGTATTAAAATAAATAATACGACTCGGTCCTTAGATTTATTTATGGCCTTAGAGGAGCCGTATGAGGTGAGAATCTCATGTACGGTTCTGTAATAGCGATCGGAACAGTGATGTTATCATCGACTATGATTATCTAACAGTTCAAGTACAGTTGATATAGTTGAGGCGCAATCAAAATATGGTTTGTGGGGATGGAACTTGTGGCGCCAACCTATAGGGTTTATCATTTTTTTAATTTCGTCCCTGGCAGAATGTGAAAGATTACCCTTTGATTTACCAGAAGCAGAAGAAGAATTAGTAGCGGGGTATCAAACCGAATATTCGGGTATCAAATTTGGTTTATTTTATATTGCTTCCTATCTAAACTTATTAGTTTCGTCATTATTTGTAACAGTTCTTTACTTTGGAGGTTGGAATATGTCTATTCCCGCCATTTCCCTTCCAGACTTTTTTGAAATAAATAACGTCGGTGGAGTCTTCGGGGTAACAATTGGTATCTTTATTACATTGGTTAAAACTTATTTGTTCTTGTTCATTTCGATCACAACAAGATGGACTTTGCCTCGACTAAGAATGGACCAATTATTAAATCTTGGTTGGAAATTTCTTTTACCTATTTCTCTCGGAAATTTATTATTAACAACTTCTTCCCAACTCCTTTCACTATAAAGAAATGCTTTTCTATATTCTGTCTTGTCTCAAACAAAACAAGAGAAATAAATAAACATAAGATTATTCATAGATATTCACTATATGTTCTCCCTAGTAACTGGGTTCATGAATTATGGTCAACAAACCATACGAGCCGCTAGGTACATTGGCCAAAGTTTCATGATTACCTTATCCCACATAAATCGTTTGCCCGTAACTATTCAATATCCTTATGAAAAATTAATTACATCTGAACGTTTTCGTGGTCGAATCCATTTTGAATTTGATAAATGTATTGCTTGTGAAGTATGTGTTCGCGTATGTCCTATTGATCTACCTCTTATTGATTGGAAATTGGAAACCGATATTCGAAAGAAGCGATTGCTTAATTATAGTATTGATTTTGGAATCTGTATATTTTGTGGTAACTGTGTTGAGTATTGCCCAACAAATTGTTTATCAATGACTGAAGAATATGAACTTTCTACTTATGATCGTCACGAATTGAATTATAATCAAATTGCTTTAGGGCGTTTACCAATGTCAATAATTGACGATTATACAATTCGAACAATTTTGAATTCATCTCATCAAAACAAAACGCGAAATCTCCTTTGATTAAAGATTAATTAAAGAACAATTTCCAATTCATAAACTAAGATTCCATTTTGACCGAAAAAGGGGGGAATTCTTTTTTCATTTTGTGTATTCAATAACTACAAAACTCAACCAGTTATTTGATTGGTTGGTGAGAACCGCAGGATGGCTTAATTTGGATTGAAAATTTAGTAATATACCCCGAGTTCTATCCATATAGTTATTTCAAAATTTCTATTTTTCATTTCTATTTATATCTATTTATATAGAATAATTTCTAATCATTACCCTTTTTGAGAAAGAATAAGATAAGTTTAATAGTTGTACCTACAATAGTTTCCAACCCTTAGGGTTTAATTCAATTATCACCCTATTCTAAAAAAATCTAAAAAAGGGCTTTTCCTGGTGAGGTCAATAAGGTCATGAAAAAACAATTTTATTTTTTATCTTTTATTTTACGTACAATGGATTTGCCTGGACCAATACATGATTTTCTTTTAGTTTTTCTGGGATTAGGTCTTATATTAGGAAGTCTAGGAGTGGTATTATTTACCAACCCAATTTATTCTGCCTTTTCGTTGGGATTGGTTCTCGTTTGTATATCCTTATTCTATATTTTATCAAATTCTCATTTTGTAGCTGCCGCGCAGCTACTTATTTATGTGGGAGCTATAAATGTTTTAATTCTATTTGCTGTGATGTTCATGAATACTTCAGAATATTACAAAGATTTTAATATTTTGAACGTTGGGAATGGGTTTACTTCCTTAATTTGTACAAGTATTTTTGTTTCACTAATTACTATTATTCCAGATACGTCATGGTACGGGGTTATTTGGACTACAAGAAAAAACCAGATTATAGAGCAGGATTGGATAAGTAATAGTCAGCAAATTGGAATTCATTTATCAACCGATTTTTTCCTTCCATTTGAATTCATTTCAATAATTCTTTTAGTTGCTTTGATAGGTGCTATTGCTGTGGCTCATCAATAATAAATCTTTGAAATTAGCAATTGAAATCCAAATTCAACTTGTTTGTTGCTCGATCTTATTACATTCATTTGACTTTAATTCTATTTGAATTTGAGGATTATTCATGTAGAGATTTGTTTATTCGATTTATTTCAATATGAATAAGAATTCAATATCAACATATTGGATTGACTAGAATAAAAATTTCATAAACCAAGTACACAAGAAATAAATAGATTGGTAATAAATCGAAATTGATAAGGAGTTGACCGATGATGCGGGAATATGTACTTGTTTTGAGTGTCTATTTATTTTCTATCGGTATTTATGGATTGATTACGAGTCGAAATATGGTTCGAGCTCTTATGTGTCTTGAACTTATACTGAATGCGGTTAATATAAATTTTGTAACATTTTCTGATTTTTTTGATAGTCGCCAATTAAAAGGAAATATTTTCTCAATTTTTATTATAGCTATCGCGGCCGCTGAAGCCGCTATTGGATTGGCGATTGTTTCGTCAATTTATCGTAATAGAAAATCAACTCGTATCAATCAATCCAATTTGTTGAATAAGTAGTATTAATTATATAAAATAGAATAGAAAATAGAAATTTCTATATAAATACATATAAATAATATTTATATATATAATATATATAAATAGAACCTTTCTATTCATCAAATTGAATTGGTATATATGCTACGGATACGGAACCAATCACATCATGTTTGCGAAAAACGAATAAATTAAATTAAAGCATCTTGGTTATATCTCCCGAGTCGATCCGGAATTGAATAGCACAAGTCTGGTAAATCATTGATTCATCTGGTATTCACATATATGATTCATTGTAGAAATTTACTAGATCGAAAAAGTATAAAGTTAAAAAAAAAAATTCTAAATCCAATGTCACATTCAGTAAAAATTTATGATACATGTATAGGTTGTACTCAATGTGTCCGCGCCTGCCCCACAGATGTATTAGAAATGATACCTTGGGACGGGTGTAAGGCTAAGCAAATTGCCTCTGCTCCAAGAACAGAAGATTGTGTTGGCTGTAAGAGATGTGAATCCGCCTGTCCAACAGATTTTTTAAGTGTTCGAGTTTATTTATGGCATGAAACAACTAGAAGCATGGGTCTAGCTTATTGATACTTTCCAGAAAATACCACTTGAATACATTTGATTTTTTGTTTACCGACAAAAACCCTTAATCAAAAAAAGAGAATTTTTTTGATTAAGGGTTTTTCTGGTCCAAGTTATCTTGTTTTTACCATGAAGTCTTTTCCTTGGTTAACAATGTTTGTAGTTTTACCAATATCCGCGGGTTCCTTAATTTTTTTTCTCCCACATAGAGGAAATAAGGTAATTAGGTGGTATACTATTTTTATATGTATAGTAGAATTACTTTTAATGACTTATACATTCTCTTATTATTTTGAATTGGACGATCCATTAACCCAATTAATAGAAGATTATAAATGGATCCATTTTTTTGATTTTTACTGGAGATTGGGAATAGATGGACTTTCTCTCGGACCTATTTTACTGACAGGGTTTATCACTACTTTAGCTATTTTAGCGGCTCGGCCAGTTACTCGGGATTCCCGATTATTCCATTTTTTAATGTTAGCAATATATAGTGGTCAAATAGGATTATTTTCTTCTCAAGATCTTTTGCTTTTTTTCATCATGTGGGAATTAGAATTAATTCCCGTTTATCTGCTTGTAGCCATGTGGGGGGGAAAGAAACGTCTCTATTCAGCTACAAAGTTTATTTTGTATACTGCGGGAAGTTCTGTTTTTTTATTAATGGGGGCTTTAGGTATCGCCTTATATGGTACCAAGGAACCAACATTTCATTTTGAAACATTAGCCAATCAATCATATCCCATGGCTCTGGAAATAATATTCTATATTGGATTTCTTATTGCGTTTGCTGTCAAGTCACCGATTATACCCTTACATACATGGTTACCAGACACCCATGGAGAAGCACATTACAGTACTTGTATGCTTCTAGCCGGAATCTTATTAAAAATGGGAGCATACGGGTTGGTTCGAATCAATATGGAATTACTACCCCATGCTCATTCGATATTTTCGCCCTGGTTGATAATAGTGGGCGCAATACAAATAATCTATGCAGCTTTAACATCTCTTGGTCAGCGAAATTTTAAAAAAAGAATAGCCTATTCGTCTGTATCTCATATGGGTTTCATAATTATCGGAATTTGTTCTCTAAGCGAGATGGGACTCAATGGAGTCATTTTACAAATAATATCACATGGATTTATTGGCGCTGCACTTTTTTTCTTGGCGGGAACGAGTTATGATAGAATACGTCTTCTTTATCTCGACGAAATGGGCGGAATGGCTGCCCCAATGCCAAAAATATTCACGTTATTCAGTATCTTATCGCTAGCGTCTCTTGCATTACCGGGCATGAGCGGTTTTTTTGCTGAATTGATAGTATTTTTTGGAATAATTACTGACCAAAAATATCTTTTAATGCCAAAAATACTAATTACTTTTGTACTGGCGGTTGGAATCGTCCTAACTCCTATTTATTTATTATCTATGTTACGCCAGATGTTCTATGGATACAAGCTGTTTAATGCCCAAAATTCTTATTTTTTTGATTCTGGACCACGAGAGTTATTTGTTTCGATCGCTATCCTTCTTCCTGTAATAGGTATTGGTATTTATCCGGATTGCGTTTTCTCATTATCAGTTGACAAGGTTGAGGCTATTCTATTTCCGTTTTTTTATAGGTAGTTTTTCGAAATAAAACAGAAAATGAAAAAGGAATCCTATTCTTTTCTTTTTTAAAAATGAAAACTTTAACAATAAAAAAAATCTCTTTTTTTTTTTTCTTTTCATTTAAATTTAAGTTAAAAAAAAAAATCAATTCTACACACCTTTATGCCTTTGCACCCTTTTGAGAATTTTTTGAATCAAGTAATGTAGTGATTCAAAAAGTTCTCAAAGAATTACCTAAAACTTCTTGTATATGTTGTCCCCCTTGTATATGTTGTCCTATAGGTATATGCGACAGATCCCTTCATCAATTTGATGTTAATGTAAATGAACCATAACTATGTAGTCCAAGTCCTAATAGATTAATTCCAAAATAGCAGATCCAAATTATAAGAAAGCCCATAGAAGCAACAATTGCAGAATTTAAACCCTCATCAGAATTTTTATTTGTTCGAATATGGAAATAAATCACGAATACGGCCCAAGTAATAAAAGCCCAAGTTTCTTTTGGGTCCCAATTCCAATATGATCCCCAGGCTTCGTTAGCCCAGACCGCTCCCGAAAGAATACCTATGGTCAAAAAAATGAACCCTATACTAATAATACGATAACCCCACTGATCTAATTGTTGAATCAATTGAGACCTGTAATAATTTCTAGAAGAAAGAAAGGAAGTATTTTTAAAAACATTATTTTTTTTCGTCATGTATTGGCTCTTAACAAAGGAAAATGAACTAGATAATAAATTATTACTTTTAGCACTATCCAAAGTTCTTATGATTTTGTAAAATGTAATTACTAGAAGGGCTACTGATAATAATGATCCACATAAAAGAGCTGCATAGCCCAATACCATCATACTTACGTGCATCATTAACCACCGGGATTGGAGAGCAGGTACTAAGACTTCAGATCGATGCAGGTTAGTTAAAAAACCCGAAGTACCAAACGCTTGGGTAAAAAAAATACTTGGGGCAATTATTATGTTTAAATAATTTTTTTTTTGTTTCAAATACGGAACCATATGAATAATTGAAAAACCCCATGAAAGAAAGATGAATGATTCATATAAGTCACTTAATGGTAAATGTCCCGAATAACTCCAACGAGTAACTAATAGTCCTGTTATACAGAAAAAAGCAGTTCTCATGCCCTTTTTTGACGAAGCATAAAGTCCTACAAAGTCGTCGACTAATAAGTCCATTAAATGAATTAGAATTCCAATTGAAACAACCGAAAAAGAAATATGAGTTAATATGTGTTCTAAAGTCAAAAATATCATAAAAATCCTTAACAAATTAACAAAAGAAAAGGGTAGGATTCTTTAATTATACATTATACATAATTGAAATCATGAATTGAATTCATTATCATTATAGGGCGTATTGTATCCTCTTGAAAAGGAAATGAAAAGATAAGACATTATATTATGCCGCCACTCGGACTCGAACCGAGATGCTCTAGCACTGCTTCCTAAGAGCAGCGTGTCTACCGATTTCACCATAGCGGCTTGCTCAAAATCATAATAACCAATTTTGATTCAATCGTCGAGCTTTAATTTTAGTAGCGTAGCTCCAATATTTTTTTTTTATTTCGAAAACATAAAAATTAAATTAATGAATCAAAGCATCAATTATTTCATTTAAATAATTGATGCTTTGGGTATTTTCATAATAATCTTTATTATTATTTAATGTGTCAATTTTGATTAACTTAACAATGTTATTTTTTTTGTAGTTTCGACTCTTATACTCTTATACAACGAAACTTTTGTAAATAATATAATTCTTATTGCAGTCTATGACTAGGGCTAAAAAAAAAATAGAATTTTTTTTTATGGATTACAATTTTAGATTCATGAAACTATTTTATTTAATAATCCTTAGTATTTCAGGGCTTAAAGAATTTGTGTTAAGATTTAATTTAACAATTTAATTAGGTATTGAGTTGGGCATATCATATAACAAAAAAATTTCGTGATTTTTTTTTAATATTGCCTAATTTTTAATATATATCTTGAGATCCATCTTCCAGTCCAAATATATAGTGTAAAAAAAATCATTCAAAAATAACCTCTTATATACATATCTATCTAAACTAAATATGCAATATGCAAATTTTATTAATTGGATAGAAAAGGGGGCTTATTAGTTATTTAAAATAATATTTTTAAGGAGGGTGGCTTAAAAATTAATAATTTTTGTTTTTAACGACTGGTTTTTTTTTTTACTAATGATTTTAGATCGGCTCTTTTTTATTCATCTATTCAAAAACTTATTAAAAACTTATTAATATTTCGTATTATTGTGACAAAGGGCTGGATGGGGAAAATAAGAATCCCCATCCCGGAAATGATAAAATTTGCTAAAAATCAAAAAGACGAACCTTGTGTCTTCTTTTTTTTTGCAAACAAAAACAAAAAGGACCCCCTTTTTAGAATTCAATATCCAAATGAGATTCCACATATCCATAGGATAAGGGGGGAAAGGGGTCAATTTGGTATTGATTATCTCAATAAAGGCTGGAAATTATATAAAATTATATAGAAATTATAGAATTAAATTTCTATTTATTCTATTTATTTTATATTCTTTTTCTATTTATTTTATATTTTTTATAGTTATATATTTATTTATTTTCTATTCAAAGTATATGTATATCATATTCTGTATATATTGTATAGAATATTATATCGATGTATATATTCGTATATATTTTTTATTTTAAATGCTAAATCAAATTTAAATGCTAAATAAAATTCAATCTTTTTCCGATGTCAAGCCGAGTTAGATTATTCCGATGTTTGATTTTTTATTTGTTGCACAAAAAAACCTTTTGAATTACCTGTAGAAAGAGATTTTGCTAACGAAAAAGCTTTCAACGCGGTCCAATATCCCCTTCTTTTCCAAATATTTTTTCGAATACGCTTTTTTGAAATAGAAGTACGTTTTTTTGGAACTGCCATTCAACATTAAAGAGATTATTTATTTTATTGTTAGAAGTGGATGTGAAAGACATATATTATCGTACAGTGTTAAAAAAAAATTGTTCTATAGTGTTAAAAAAAAATTGTTCTTTATTATCTAGTTATTTAGTCGTTAAATTCTATTTGCTTCCTACAAAGCCTAACCATTGCTTTTTATTAGTTCGTAGTTAGATTTCTTCTTTTTTTCGTCATACTGTATTTATATATAGAATAATTTATATATAGAATTTATATAGAATAAAATACATCAAAAACTTTCGTTTTTTATCCCCATGAAAATGTTTTTTTTTCTTTTTTTTTTTCTAGGAATTGGTTAAGCTCGAAGAGAGGGTCTCCCTAATTGAAATTGAATTTATTGAAGTTGAATTTTCAAATTCAAAATTATTAATCAATTTTTAAAAAATATATGATTTTCTAAAAACCATTTCATGTAAAAGATATTTTATTAATTCTCTTTTTCCTTTTTTTTATTTTTTATTAATTATTTTTTTCCTTTTATCTTATGTAAACGTAAAGCGCCCAATATCATACATAGGATTTGTTATAAACAAAAGGGAAGGCATTAAATCTGGGTCAAAATACAATACAATCATTAATAATTATGACTTGAAAAAAGTAATAAAAAAAAAAGAATTCTTTTTTTTATTATTACTTTTTTATTGAATGTTGAAGAATTTTGGAAAAAGAATTTTTTTTTATCATTTTTATAAAATTAAAATGAAGTACTACTTTTAATATAATTCTTTATCCTTTGTATATAAATTCTCTGGATATATAAATTTTTGCAATCCACAGCAATAATCGAATTTTAGAGTCAATTTTCTTTTATTAGTGTCTTGTTTCATTAGTATCGTCGTATATTATTTGACCAATTATAACTTCTTAATTTGAATATGTAAAGTATTTTGAAAAAAATTCAGAATAATTATGAAGAAAAATTTCTATTTAAGTTTTGAATATCATTATTATTAATTATTCTTTTTTTTTGGCAAATCCGTTCAATAAAATTTAAAAATAACAAGAGATAAGAGCCGATGAATCAGAACCAAGAAAGAATTAATCATTAATTAAGTTATGGCACATATATATCAATATTTGTGGATCATACCCTTTGTTACACTTGCAATTCCTATGTTAATAGGAGTGGGACTTCTACTTTTCTCGGCGGCAACAAAAAAACTTCGTCGTCGGTGGGCGGTTCCGAGTATTTTATTGTTAAGTATCGTGCTTATTTTTTCAACCGATTTGTTTATTCAGCAAATAAATAGTAATTCTATTTATCAATATATATGGTCTTGGACCATCACTAATGATTTTTCTTTAGAATTCGGTCACTTGATTGACCCATTGACTTCTATTTTGTTACTATTAATTACTACAGTTGGAATTATGGTTCTTATTTATAGTGATAATTATATGTCTCATGATCAAGGCTATTTGAGATTTTTTGCTTATATGAGTTTTTTTAATACTTCAATGTTGGGATTAGTTACTAGTTCTAATTTGATACAAATTTATATTTTTTGGGAATTGGTTGGAATGTGTTCTTATCTATTAATAGGTTTTTGGTTCACACGACCTATTGCATCGAATGCGTGTCAGAAAGCGTTTGTAACTAATCGTGTAGGAGATTTTGGGTTACTATTAGGAATTTTAGGCCTTTATTGGATAACAGGTAGTTTAGAATTTTGTGATTTGTTCGAAATATTCAATAACTTGACTTATAAGAGTGAGATTCATTTTTTGTTTATTACTTTGTGTGCTTTCTTATTATTTTCGGGGGCAATTGCTAAATCGGCACAATTCCCCCTTCATGTATGGTTACCAGGTGCTATGGAGGGACCTACTCCTATTTCAGCTCTAATACACGCTGCTACTATGGTAGCGGCTGGAGTTTTTCTTGTCGCT